GTTTGGGGAATGGAAACCGAATTTCCTTTCGGTTCGCCCCGAAACCGACCTTCCTTTTTTAAACCCATTTTTAAGGAACTTGAAAAAAAAATAGGAAAATTAAAAAAGAGGTATTTTCTAGTACTAAGAGTTTTTAAAAAATTACTTCGAAAAGTTTCAAAAAAAAACCAAAAATGGGTTATCAAAACGATTCTTTTTTTTAAAAAACTAATAAAAGAATTTTCAAAAATAAATCCAATTCTATTATTTAGATTAAGAGAAGCAAAAGTCTATGAATCGGGTGAAATCAAAGAAGAAAAAGATTCCAATCAGATAATTAACGAGTCGTTTAGTCAAATTGTATCCCCGGGTTTGCCAAATTCTTTATTAACAGAAAAAAAAATGAAGGATCTGACTGATCGAACAACGACAATTCGAAATCAAATAGAAAGAATTACAAAAGAGAAAAAAAAAGTAACTCCAAAGATAAATAATATTAGTCCTAACAAAATAGGTTATAATGCTAAAAGATTCCAAAAATGGCAAATAGTAAAAAGAAAAAATGCTCGATTAATCTGTCAATTTTCCCCTTTTTTTCAAATTTTCATTGAAAGAATATACAAAGGTTTTTTTTTATCTATCATGAATATTCTTAGAATGAGTACAGAACTTTTTCTTGAATCAACAAAAAGAATTAGTGATAAATCCCTGTACAATAATGAAAGACAGCAAGACCTAATAAAAAAAAAAAAGAAAAATACACTTCCCTTTATTTCGACTATAAAAAAGGCACTTGATAATATTACTATTAGGAATATTAAAACAAATTCACATGTTTTTTACGACTTATCCTACGTGTCACAAGCATATGTATTTTACAAATTATCACAAATCCAAATTAGTAACTTGGAAAAATTTCGATCTGTTCTTCAATCTCAAGGAATTACTTTCTTTCTTAAGTCTGAAATAAAGGATTCTTTTGAAAGACAAGGAATGGTTCTTTCTAAATTAGGGAATAAGAAACTTCCGAGTTATGAAATGAATCAATGGAAAAAGTGGTTAAGAGGACATTATCAATACGATTTATCTCCGATCAGATGGTTTAAATTAATACCCGAAAAATGGCGAAATACGGCTTATTGGCGTTGTATAGCTAACAAGGAAAAATTAAGCAAATGGAATTCATATGAAAAAGACCTATTAAGTGATTCCAAAAAACAAAAAAAAATTGAAGTCTATACATTATCGAATAAAAAAGAGAATTTAAAAAAAAACTATAGATATGATCTTTTAGCATATAAATTTCTTAACTCTGAAAAATACCGTTTTTCTAGATTTCCCTTTCAAGGAAATAAGAACCACGAGCTTTCTTCTAAGACGCATAAAGACGCCCTTTATGATATGCTGAGGAACATCCCTAACTATGCGGATATTCTATTTATGGAAAAAAGAGCCGATAGAAAATATTTAGATTGGAAAATTTGCAATTTTGATCTTAGACAAAAAGACGATATTGGGGCCTGGATCACGATCCACGCCAATAGGAATATTCAAATTGGTACTAAAAATTTTCGAAAAATTCATAAAAAAAATCTTTTTTATCTTATGATTCCAGAAAGCAATCTGCCAAATCCACACAAAGTTTTTGTTGATTGGATGGGAATGAATGAAAAAATGCTAAAGCGCCCCACAGCAAATCCGGAATTTTGGTTCTTCCCAGAATTTGTGTTTCTTTATAATGCATATAAAACGAAACGTTGGTTTATACCAAACAAATTACTTCTTTCAAATTGGAATATTTCAAATTGGAATAATAGTAGTCAAAATAAAAAGATCGACGCAAAGGAAAAAGTAAATTTTTTGATACCATCAAATAAAAAGCACGGAAATCAAGAAGAACCCCCAAACCGAGGATATTTTGGACCCGTTCTCTCACAACAAAAAGATATTGAAGAAAATTCTGCAAGATCCGACATAAAAAGAGGTAAAAAGAAAAAACGATACAACAGTGACCTAGATTTCTTCCTGAAACGTTATTTGCTTTTTCAATTGAGATGGGACGATACTTTGAACGAAAGAGTGATGAATAATATAAAGGTATATTGTCTCTTGCTTAGACTGATAGAGCCAAGGCAAATTATTCTATCTTCGATTCAAAAGAAAGAAATTTGTTTGGATATACTGCGGATTCAGAAGAATTTAACTCTTAAAGAATTGATCAAAAAAGGAATATTGATTATAGAACCCATTCGTCTGTATGGAAAAAACGACGGACAATTTATTATGTATCAAACTATAGGTGTTGCGTTGGTTCATAAGAGTAAGCACCAAACCAATCCAAAATACCAAGAAGAGAGATATGTTTCTAAGAATCGCTTTGGTGAAGCTATTTCACCACATCAAAGAATAACTGGAAATCAAAATCATTTGGATTTGCTTGTTCCTGAAAATATTTTATCGTTTAGACGTCGTAGAAAATTGAGAATTCTAATTTGTTTCAATTCAAATTCAAAGAATCGAAATGGTGCAGATAGAAATCTAGTATTTTGGAACGACGAGAACATAAAAAACAGCAGCCAAGCTTCACATAACAATAACCATCTTGATAGAGAGAAAAATCAATTAATGAAATTCAAGCTTTTTCTTTGGCCTAATTATCGATTAGAAGATTTAGCTTGTATTAATCGTTATTGGTTTAATACCAATAATGGCAGTCGTTTCAGTATGTTAAGGATACATATCTATCCGCGATTGCAAATTCGTAGATAATAAAGTTTATCTATATATCTTATATCTATATATAGATATAGGGTATATGAAAGATAGGGGATATGAAAGCAAAGAAATAAACAGATCACACATTCTTGTCTTACATTTCATTTATATATCCAACAACAAATATGAAATGAATAATGTTTCAATTAGATCTTGAAATGAATCAACATAACTTTTTTCATTTTAAGTCTAAATTCTTCGGTGAAAAAATATACCAACCCCTTTCTATCCCTATCTAAATCCAATTAGATATTGGATTGATTGATTTCAATTCATACAATTAGTAGTTCATAAAAAAATTCGGATTAGATTTTTTGTATATACCACATTCAAATTAATGGCATTATTATTACTGATCGGTAAAATATATATCTGTAAAAAGAAAAAGGGGGATTTTTTTATGGTAAAAAATTCATTCATTTCGGCTATTTCTCAAAAAGAAAACGAAGAAAACAAAGGATCTGTTGAATTTCAAGTATTCACTTTCACCAATAAGATAAGGAGACTTACTTCACATCTGGAATTGCACAAAAAAGACTCTTCATCTCAGAGAGGTTTGCGGAAAATTTTGGGAAAACGCCAACGGCTGCTGGCCTATTTGTCAAAAAAAAATAGGGGACGTTATAAAGAATTAATTACTGAGTTGAATATTCGAGAGATAAAAACTCGTTAATTTTAAGCGTAATACCTTCATTTAAATTTTGAAGAAATCTTCTTTTTACTTTCAGCAATGCATGGAAGAATGACTCGGGAAAAAACTTATGATTGCACCAACTACAAGAAAGGACCTCATGACAGTCAATATGGGCCCTCACCACCCATCAATGCATGGTGTTCTTCGGCTGATCGTTACTCTCGATGGTGAAGATGTCATTGACTGTGAACCAATCCTGGGTTATTTACATAGAGGGATGGAGAAAATTGCGGAAAATCGAACAATTATACAATATTTGCCTTATGTAACACGTTGGGATTATTTAGCTACTATGTTCACAGAAGCAATAACCGTAAATGGACCCGAACAGTTAGGCAATATTCAAGTCCCTAAAAGGGCTAGCTATATCAGAGCTATTATGTTAGAGTTGAGTCGTATCGCTTCCCATTTGTTATGGCTCGGCCCTTTTATGGCAGATATTGGGGCACAGACCCCTTTCTTCTATATTTTTCGAGAACGAGAATTGATATATGACCTATTCGAAGCTGCTACCGGTATGCGCATGATGCATAATTATTTTCGTATCGGAGGAGTAGCTGCTGATCTACCTCATGGTTGGATAGATAAATGTTTGGATTTTTGCGATTATTTTTTAACCAGGATTACTGAATATCAAAAGCTTATTACACGAAATCCTATTTTTTTAGAACGAGTTGAAGGCGTAGGCATTATTGGCGCAGAAGAAGCACTAAATTGGGGTTTATCAGGACCAATGCTACGAGCTTCAGGGATACAATGGGACCTTCGTAAAGTCGATCGTTATGAGTGTTACGACGAATTGGATTGGGAGGTTCAATGGCAAAAAGAAGGGGATTCATTAGCTCGTTATTTAGTACGAATGAGTGAAATGACAGAATCCATCAAAATTATTCAACAAGCCCTTGAAGGAATTCCAGGGGGGCCCTATGAAAATTTAGAAATCCGACGCTTTGATAGAATAAAAAAACCCGAATTTAATGATTTTGAATATAGATTTATTAGTAAAAAACCCTCTCCAACCTTTGAATTGTCCAAGCAAGAACTTTATGTAAGAGTCGAAGCACCAAAAGGAGAGCTGGGAATTTTTCTGATAGGAGATCGGAGTGTTTTTCCTTGGAGGTGGAAAATTAGACCGCCGGGTTTTATCAACTTGCAAATTCTTCCTCAGTTAGTTAAAAGAATGAAATTGGCTGATATTATGACGATACTAGGTAGCATAGATATCATTATGGGAGAAGTCGATCGTTAAAATGATAATTGATACAACAGAAATACAAGCTATCAATTCTTTTTCCAGATTAGAATCCTTAAAAGAAGTCTATGGGATCATATGGACACTTGTCCCTATTTTGACTCTTGTATTAGGAATTATACTAGGTGTACTAGTAATTGTTTGGTTAGAAAGAGAAATATCTGCAGGAATACAACAACGTATTGGACCCGAATATGCTGGACCTTTGGGAATTCTTCAAGCTCTAGCAGATGGGACTAAACTACTTTTCAAAGAGAATCTTCTTCCATCTAGAGGAGATACTCGTTTATTCAACATCGG